TTCGTACCCCCCTTTTTCTTTTCGTATGATTTTGCTTACTATACCCGCTGCTGTAGCATTATAAACCGTATTGTTACTCTTGTTCCCGTCGGGATAAATCTGACCCCTTCCCCTGTTCCCGCCTACGTATATGGGATATTTTAAGAAGTGAGCATCCTTCTTAGCAGCAGGGTCCGGAGAAAGAATAGGAAAGGTGATTTCACTATATTTTTGACCAGGAACGGGACCTATCACAAGAATATTTTTTTTAGCGGGGCGATAACTCTGAAAAGAGAGATTACCTATCTTTTCTTTCATCTCTGGCGAAATACGATCAGGAGGGGCTAATTCAAACCCCTCAGGTAAAATAAGAACAGCCCCCACATTCAAAGCTCCCTTTTTACCATTAGCAAGAACTTGTTTTAGTTGCATATCATAAGGAATTCGAACAACTGCTTCAAATACAGTATCAGGAAGTACCGCTTGTGGAACCTCAATACCCACGGGCTTATTAGCTAAATGACAATTCGCGCATACAATACGACCAGTTGCTTCGCGCGGATTTTCATAACCCTGCTGTGCAAAAATGGGATATGCATTTGAAATGTATGCCCCAGTTATTATATATATCATGAGCGATACGGAAATGGAGCGAGTAATCTCTTCCTTTATCCAAGAGAGGGTCTTTCTAGTTTGCATGGTCCAGTCGTTGATCCAGAAAATTTCTACAATAAAATTAGGTAGGTCGCTAGGATAGTTCCCTATCCACGATGCTGCTAGTTACTGAAAAATTTTTACTAAAATACTAAAATATAGGAGGAATCCGAATCTCTTGGATGTATAGAAAAAATAAGTGTATAAAAAAAAAAAGTAAGATTTTGAATATTTTATTTTACTTATGGACAAAATAACAAAATTCTAATTGGATCGGTGGATCATTTTTCAGTCATTCATTGAATGATAAATCACTACAAGTGACGGAGATACACGATTTAAATAACGGAAGATCCAATATTTAAAAATTGTATCGAAAATTACTGGAAAGGTGGAAACAAGTCCAGATATAATTTGATCATTATGAGCAAATCCAAAATCCTTGTAGAAAGAGCTAATCATTAGTTCCCAACCGTGGGGTGAATGGAATCCTATGCATAAGTCGGTTAATAAAAGAATAGAAAGGGCTTTTATCGTGTCGCTTAAGTTATATATGAATTCTTGAACCCAAGAATTAAGAATAAAAAGTTCTTCATTAACTAAAAAAGAATAACCACTTAGAATAACGAAACAGATTATATTTGTCGAGAAGTGCAAAATCGTATCTATACGATCTGCGTTGTGCATCTTGATCAATTGGATCGTTTCTTTGTGGATTCCGATACGAAACTTTTGTAGATGTGTTTCGGGGTATTCCTTTATCATTTCGTCCAACAGGAAGAGTTCCTCAAATTCTATTAATTTTTCTAGAATACTCTTTTCTTGAATATCATTTAAAAAAGTTTCGGATTTACTAGTATTCCACCAATTAATAATCCAAGATCCCAGACTTTTATTAAATGAAAAAGAGACCCACCAGGGCAAAAATACTATAGACGTAAGATATAGAAGGGGAATGAATGCTTTTTTTTCCATTTTTTCGTCTGTGAATTTTTAATGAATCCGCTTCATTCGTCAACTCTATACGATCTAATATTTCTATCAAGCATAAGTTCTATTCTAATATTAGATATTAGAATTTAGAATAGAAAGCTTCGAACCCGCGAATCTATTCCCTCTTTTTTATTTGTGAGTCAGTGGTTAGTCCTTGAATTTTGTGAATTTACATACGCATAAAAAAAAGTTCTGTTTTCGAATTTTTCCGTTTTCCGTATATATTCCGTATATATAATATACGTCTTCTTTGGTTCATCAGTATTATGAATAAATTTAAGTTAAGTTATGTTATAGAAAAAAAAAAAAAAAGAGGATTTTTTGGTTTTTTACCTCCTGCTAAGAAAAGTGCTTCCGTTTATTTCAAAATACTTCAATTGGTACACGCAAAAAATAGGCCAATTCCGCTGCTTTTTGCTCAATTTCTCGTGGAGTCAAATTCTCATCAGTACGAGTCAAAGGAATGGCCCCCTGGCCTCTGATTTCCATATAAAGGACACGCCGAGCATTAAAACCCTCTTTAACTTCTATTCTGATAGACTGAATATCTTTCATAAAGAGTCGTAGTAAGATGCGACGATTTTTTCCTGGAAATCCCCAACGAAAAATACACACTATTCCTTCTTTTCTATCGAATCGATCATAACCACTACCTACATTCCACGAAATTGTGCACCACAAATAAGAGCTAATAAACAGACCGGCGAGCCCATAGAAAGACATCACGATCCCTTGTGGGAAAAAAATGATTTGCTGAGACGGGAATAAAGATATCAAATTTCTGTCAAGATAACTGGAAATTCCAATCAATAAAAACCCCAATGAACCTAAAAAAAGTATAATGGCCCAGCAGAAATTACTTATTTTTCGAGACCCCGCTATAAGTTCTATCCATATATGTTCTGATCGCCAACTCATACTAGATCTAGTTGCATTTTATTGGAAGTGGGAGACCGGCCAAAATGAATTTTACTTTACGTTTTTTTGTTTCCGAAGGAACTTTCATCAACTTGCACTATTCTGATGTGAATCTTTCGAAGCAATTCGTTAGATCTAAAAGTAAAATAATAGGAGCCCCCTCATATGATCCCCTATCTACACATACTACACATATATAGCTACATGGGCTTTGCATTTATTTCAGGCATCCGCCCCAATCGCGACTTATTTTCAACAAATAGCTCGTTTACTCATATATCATATTTACGTTTACGCCTGCCCTTTCTTTTCTGTTTGAAAGAAGCCACAAGTTATACCATATTATACTGAATAGATATCTGTGTTATGATCCAAGTCTAAGTCTTGAAAAAAAAAATAGATGAAATTTGCCCCCATCAGATCTAAAAAATCTTGTTTTTTTGAACATGAAGAGATAAAGAAGCCATTGCAATTGCCGGAAATACTAAGCCCACTAAAGGCACAAAAATAGAGGGTAAGCTGTTGAGAATTGTCATAGAATGGGCACCTCGATTTAATATTTGTACCTGTTATTTATTTATTGTTATATTAATCTTTTTACCTATTATCGCTATATTATATTGTTAGAAAGATATCTTAAATAGAAGGATCTCTTAAAATTATTAGAATTCCTATATAATTATACTAAGTATATCTAAGTGAGTATATATAAGAAAGTGCAAGGAATATAGAACTAACTAAATGGACTTATTCATTTTTCTACATGAAATACATGTATGATAATCCACTTGTTTGTTATTCTTCTATTATCTTTTTCTTGTCTTATAATTTGAATTTAATAAAGAGTTTCTTCCCCTTATAAATTATTCCAAAATTCGTTATAGTTTATAGTTATAATATAATACGAAAGGAAGAAAAGAACATAGGAAGAAAAGAACATGAAATTCGTTTTATTTATTATTTAATTTACTACCCTGCCCAATTGAATTTCGCGGAAAAAGAATTCGCTCTTTTATCTTGTTCATAGAGGTTTCCTAATTAGGAATCAGGGATATCAGGGATATCGGTAAAAAAAAAAATTATCTGTATGATTCTTTCCATAATTTCCTCTTATGTCACCAAAAAAAATCCATTCTTCGGATTTTTCCTTTGATTCCGATAAATAAATACTTATTCTAAATAGTTATTCGCCAGAAAGAAAATAATTTAAGGAATTCAATTTAATTAACTATTAACTTAAGTTAAGGTTCTACTTAAGTTATGATTCAAAGGAAAGAAAGCGTGGAGCTGAAATAACTCACTCAGAACGCCCTTTAACAGATTACGTGGTACGATTGGATCGAATAAGCCCTTATGGAATAAAAATTCAGCCGCTTGTGAACCTTCAGGTACTGTCTTATTCAATGTTTGTTCAATTACTCTTTTACCTGCAAATGCAATGTAGGCGTTGGGTTCAGCAATAATGATATCCCCCAACATACCAAAACTAGCTGTCACCCCACCAGTCGTAGGAGATGTAAGGATTGATACATAAACTAACTTTTTATTCGATTGATAATCATATAAAGCGGAAGAAATTTTAGCCATTTGCATCAAGCTCAAACTTCCTTCTTGCATGCGTGCTCCTCCGGAAGCACACACTAGAATAAGAGGTAAAAATTGATTGGTAGCATACTCGATTAAACGAGTAATTTTCTCGCCTACTACCGATCCCATACTACCCCCCATAAACTGAAAATCCATAACCCCAATTGCTACGGGAATGCCGTTTAGTTGACCTATGCCGGTTTGAATGGCCTCGGTTAATCCTGTCTTTTTTTGATAAGAATCAATACGATCTTTATAAGGTTCCTCCTCTGAATGAAAGTCAATGGGATCCAGAGAGAACATCTCCTCATCCATAGGATCCCAAGTGCCTGGATCAATCGAAAGTTCAATTCTATCTGAACTACTCATTTTCAAATGATATCCACATTGTTCACAAATATTCATTTTTGATTTAAAAAATTTCTTATAATTTAATCCATAACAAATTTCACATTGAACCCACAAATGCTTGTATTTTTGAGTTACGCCGAGATCATTAGAATTTTCTCTTAGAGCGAAATCGCTGCCGTTCGTGCTAGTTCTTAGCCTGGAATTCCCGGTTTCACTACTATTTCTACTTTCACCCAAAATGTAAGTAGAAATGTAACTTTCGCTGTAATTTTCACTACCACTTAAAATAGAACTAGCAATCCCGATTTGAGAACGAAGATAACTGTCAATGCAACTATTGATGTAATTATTCCAACTATATTTATTATCATACATAGAATAATCATAGTGGGAATCGTCACTCCTAGACCCCTTATTTAAATAACTAGAATTCCAATAACTAGAAAATTCTTTTTCTAATTCACTCAAAAAAGAATGATTATTGTCAATCCCAAAAACTTGATTTTCAATATCAAAAT